GTTAATGTAGCTTAATTAATAAAGCAAGGCACTGAAAATGCCAAGATGAGTCATAAGACTCCATAAACATAAAGGTTTGGTCCTGGCCTTCCTATTAGTCCTTAGTAAACTTACACATGCAAGCCTCCACGCCCCAGTGAGAATGCCCTTAAAATCGCTAACGATCTAAAGGAGCAGGTATCAAGCACACTACTAAGTAGCTCATAACACCTTGCTAAGCCACACCCCCACGGGATACAGCAGTGATAAAAATTAAGCCATGAACGAAAGTTCGACTAAGTTATACTAAAGAGGGTTGGTAAATTTCGTGCCAGCCACCGCGGTCATACGATTAACCCGAACTAATAGGCCTACGGCGTAAAGCGTGTTTAAGATGACATACAACTAAAGTTAAAACTTAACTAAGCCGTAAAAAGCTACAGTTACAATAAAATATACTACGAAAGTGACTTTAAAATTTTCTGATTACACGATAGCTAAGACCCAAACTGGGATTAGATACCCCACTATGCTTAGCCCTAAACATAAATAGTTTTATAACAAAACAATTCGCCAGAGAACTACTAGCAACAGCTTAAAACTCAAAGGACTTGGCGGTGCTTTATATCCCTCTAGAGGAGCCTGTTCTATAATCGATAAACCCCGATAAACCTCACCATCCCTTGCTAATACAGTCTATATACCGCCATCTTCAGCAAACCCTTAAAAGGCAGAGCAGTAAGCAAGATCATCGCGCATAAAAAAGTTAGGTCAAGGTGTAACTTATGAGATGGGAAGAAATGGGCTACATTTTCTATTTTAAGAACACTTTACGAAAGTTTTTATGAAATTAAAAACTGAAGGAGGATTTAGTAGTAAATTAAGAATAGAGAGCTTAATTGAATAGGGCCATGAAGCGCGCACACACCGCCCGTCACCCTCCTCAAGTAATAAGACTGAGACCATAAACATATTAACTCACATCAAAACACGAGAGGAGACAAGTCGTAACAAGGTAAGCATACCGGAAGGTGTGCTTGGATTAACCAAAGTGTAGCTTAACAAAAGCATCTGGCTTACACCCAGAAGATTTCATGATTAATGACCACTTTGAACGAAAGCTAGCCCAATCAACTTTAAACTAAACTATCATAGAACCACAAAACAAAACATTTAGTCAAACTATTAAAGTATAGGAGATAGAAATTCTAATTGGAGCTATAGAGATAGTACCGTAAGGGAATGATGAAAGACTTTTTCAAAGTACAAAACAGCAAAGATTACACCTTATACCTTTTGCATAATGAGCTAGCTAGAAATAACTTAACAAAGAGAACTTAAGCTAAGTCCCCCGAAACCAGACGAGCTACCTATGAACAATCTAAAAGGATCAACTCATCTATGTGGCAAAATAGTGAGAAGATTTATAGGTAGAGGTGAAAAGCCAAACGAGCCTGGTGATAGCTGGTTACCCACAAACAGAATTTTAGTTCGACTTTAAATTTACCTAAAAAAAACAAAATTTTAATGTAAATTTAAAATATACTCTAAAAAGGTACAGCTTTTTAGAGCAAGGACACAACCTTCATTAGAGAGTAAATATTAACATAACCATAGTTGGCCTAAAAGCAGCCATCAATTGAGAAAGCGTTCAAGCTCAACAAACAGTGCAACTTAATCCCAGCCATATTACATCAACTCCTAATTCACCCCCTGGGTTATTCTATTTAAGTATAGAAGCGACAATGCTAGTATGAGTAACAAGAATTATTTCTCCCCGCATAAGTTTATATCAGAAACGGATAGACCACTGATAGTTAACAACCTGATAAGTCCAGCCCAAAAATAAAATACTTATCTACTTCATTGTTAGCCCAACACAGGTATGCACCCAAGGAAAGATTAAAAGAAGTAAAAGGAACTCGGCAAACATAAACCCCGCCTGTTTACCAAAAACATCACCTCCAGCATTGCCAGTATTGGAGGCACTGCCTGCCCAGTGACGTCCGTTAAACGGCCGCGGTATCCTGACCGTGCAAAGGTAGCATAATCATTTGTTCTCTAAATAGGGACTTGTATGAATGGCCACACGAGGGTTTAACTGTCTCTTACTTCTAATCAGTGAAATTGACCTTCCCGTGAAGAGGCGGGAATATTACAATAAGACGAGAAGACCCTATGGAGCTTTAATTAATCAGCCCAAACTTATGAACTATAACCCCCACTGGGAATAACATACTACCATTGTTATGGGCTGACAATTTAGGTTGGGGTGACCTCGGAATATAAAAAAACTCCCGAGTGATTAAAATTTAGACCTACTAGTCAAAATGTACTATCACTTATTGATCCAATAATCTTTGATCAACGGAACAAGTTACCCTAGGGATAACAGCGCAATCCTATTTAAGAGTCCATATCGACAATAGGGTTTACGACCTCGATGTTGGATCAGGACATCCTAATGGTGCAGCAGCTATTAAGGGTTCGTTTGTTCAACGATTAAAGTCCTACGTGATCTGAGTTCAGACCGGAGTAATCCAGGTCGGTTTCTATCTATTAAACAATTTCTCCCAGTACGAAAGGACAAGAGAAATAAGGCCAACCTTACAGAGGCGCCTCAAAACTAATAGATGAAATTAAGCTTAATCTAACCAGTTTACACCTCTGCAAGCCCAAGAAAAAGGGGCTTTGTTAGGGTGGCAGAGCCCGGCAATTGCGTAAGACTTAAACCCTTATCCTCAGAGGTTCAACTCCTCTCCCTAACAATATGTTCTTTATTAATATCATCTCCCTTATCGTCCCAATCCTTCTCGCCGTAGCTTTCCTTACTCTTGTTGAACGGAAAGTCTTAGGCTACATACAACTTCGAAAGGGACCAAATATTGTAGGTCCCTATGGTCTCCTCCAACCAATCGCTGATGCTGTAAAACTCTTTACAAAAGAACCCCTACGTCCCCTTACATCGTCCATATCAATATTTATCCTAGCACCCATTCTAGCTCTATCATTAGCTCTCACCATATGAATCCCACTCCCTATGCCCTATCCACTTATCAACATAAACCTAGGAGTACTATTTATACTAGCCATGTCAAGTCTCGCCGTGTATTCCATTCTCTGATCAGGATGAGCCTCAAACTCCAAATACGCCCTGATCGGAGCCCTCCGAGCCGTAGCTCAGACAATTTCATATGAAGTCACACTAGCAATCATCCTCCTCTCTATTTTGCTAATGAACGGATCATTCACACTATCCACACTCATTATCACCCAAGAACATATATGACTAATCCTCCCCGCCTGACCTCTAGCTATGATATGATTTATCTCTACCCTAGCAGAAACAAACCGGGCCCCCTTCGACTTGACTGAAGGAGAATCAGAACTGGTCTCAGGATTTAACGTAGAGTATGCAGCCGGACCCTTCGCCCTATTCTTCCTGGCGGAGTATGCGAACATTATCATAATAAACATCCTCACAACAATTTTATTCTTCGGCGCATTCCATAACCCATTCTTACCAGAACTCTACTCCATCAACTTCACCATTAAAACCCTCTTACTAACCATTTCTTTCCTATGAATTCGAGCATCATACCCTCGATTCCGCTATGACCAATTAATACACCTCTTATGAAAAAATTTCTTACCACTAACTTTGGCTCTATGCATATGACATGTCGCCCTACCTATTATCACCGCAAGCATTCCACCCCAAACATAAGAAATATGTCTGACAAAAGAGTTACTTTGATAGAGTAAATCATAGAGGTTTAAACCCTCTTATTTCTAGAATAATAGGCCTCGAACCTAATCCTAAGAATTCAAAGATCTTCGTGCTACCAAATTTACACCATATTCTACAGTAAGGTCAGCTAAATTAAGCTATCGGGCCCATACCCCGAAAATGTTGGTTTATACCCTTCCCATACTAATAAAACCCCCTATCCTCATTATCATCCTAGCGACCGTCATAACCGGAACTATGATTGTGATACTAAGCTCCCACTGATTACTAATCTGAATCGGATTTGAAATAAATATGCTAGCCATCATTCCTATTCTAATAAAAAAATTTAATCCACGAGCCATAGAAGCATCCACAAAATATTTCCTCACACAAGCAACAGCCTCAATACTACTAATGATAGGGGTCACAATCAACCTCCTCTACTCCGGTCAGTGAATAGTCTCAAAAGTCTCAAATCCCGCAGCATCCATTATAATAACTATTGCCCTAACAATAAAACTGGGCCTATCTCCATTCCACTTCTGAGTTCCCGAAGTAACCCAGGGTGTTTCACTCTCATCCGGCATGATCCTACTGACATGACAAAAAATTGCACCAATATCTATTCTATATCAAATCTCACCATCAATCAATACTGACCTCATAATACTAATAGCCCTTGCATCTGTCCTAACTGGAGGATGAGGCGGACTTAATCAAACTCAACTACGAAAAATCATAGCGTACTCCTCCATTGCACACATAGGCTGAATAACGGCAATTATTATTTACAACCCCACAATAATGTTCCTAAACCTGTCCCTGTATATTCTAATAACCCTATCAACATTCATACTATTTATACTAAGTGCGTCTACCACAACCCTATCCCTCTCGCACACGTGAAACAAAATCCCCCTAATCGCCTCCACTATCCTAACTCTAATACTATCCCTAGGAGGACTTCCACCACTGTCTGGCTTCATCCCTAAATGAATAATTATTCAAGAATTAACAAAAAATGGTATAATTGTTACCCCAACACTTATAGCCATCACCGCGCTTCTTAACCTATACTTCTACATACGACTCACATACAGTACTGCACTAACTATATTCCCATCTGCAAACAACATAAAGATAAAATGACAATTTGAACACACAAAAAAGACAACCCTATTGCCCCCTCTAATTATTATCTCAACCATACTACTCCCCATCACACCTATAATATCAATCTTGGACTAGAGGTTTAGGTTAAACAAGACCAAGAGCCTTCAAAGCTCTAAGCAAGTGCTATACACTTAACCCCTGACTAAAACACTCTAAGGACTACAGGAATTTATCCCATATCAATTGAATGCAAATCAAACACTTTAATTAAGCTAAGTCCTTACTAGATTGGTGGGCTTCCATCCCACGAAGTTTTAGTTAACAGCTAAATACCCTATTACTGGCTTCAATCTAGCTTCTCCCGCCGCGTAGGAAAAAAAGGCGGGAGAAGCCCCGGCGGCGTCTAAGCTGCTTCTTTGAATTTGCAATTCAATGTGAGTAGTTCACCACAAGGCTTGGCAAAAAGAGGACTTACACCCCTATCTTTAGATTTACAGTCTAATGCTTTTATCAGCCATTTTACCTATGTTCATTAATCGATGATTGTTCTCTACTAACCACAAAGACATTGGTACTTTATATTTGTTATTCGGAGCATGGGCCGGTATAGTAGGTACTGCCTTAAGCCTTTTGATTCGAGCCGAATTAGGTCAACCAGGCACCCTATTAGGAGACGATCAAATCTATAACGTAATCGTAACCGCACATGCCTTCGTAATAATCTTCTTTATGGTCATGCCAATTATAATTGGGGGATTTGGAAACTGACTAGTTCCCCTGATAATTGGTGCCCCAGATATAGCATTCCCTCGGATAAACAATATGAGTTTCTGACTACTTCCCCCGTCCTTTCTTTTACTCTTGGCGTCTTCCATAGTAGAAGCTGGTGCGGGAACAGGATGAACCGTATATCCCCCACTGGCTGGTAACCTAGCTCATGCTGGAGCGTCGGTAGATCTTACAATTTTCTCCCTACACCTGGCCGGGGTCTCTTCAATTTTAGGGGCTATTAATTTCATTACCACTATTATCAACATAAAACCCCCTGCCATATCCCAGTACCAAACCCCCTTATTTGTATGGTCAGTCCTAATTACAGCGGTCCTATTGCTACTATCACTACCGGTACTGGCTGCTGGAATTACCATGCTCCTAACAGATCGTAACCTTAATACAACATTTTTTGATCCCGCTGGAGGAGGAGACCCTATTTTGTATCAACACCTGTTTTGATTCTTCGGGCACCCCGAAGTCTACATTTTAATCTTGCCTGGATTTGGTATAATCTCCCACATCGTCACCTACTACTCAGGAAAGAAAGAGCCATTTGGTTATATAGGGATGGTATGAGCAATAATGTCTATTGGATTCTTAGGCTTTATCGTATGAGCTCACCACATATTCACTGTAGGGATAGATGTTGATACACGAGCATACTTCACATCTGCTACCATAATTATCGCTATTCCTACAGGGGTTAAAGTATTCAGTTGATTAGCAACGCTTCACGGAGGTAATATTAAATGATCTCCGGCTATACTGTGAGCCCTAGGTTTTATTTTCCTATTCACGGTAGGTGGCCTAACGGGTATTGTTTTAGCTAACTCGTCCCTGGATATCGTTCTTCATGACACGTACTACGTTGTAGCCCATTTCCACTATGTTCTCTCAATAGGAGCAGTATTTGCTATTATGGGCGGGTTCGTCCACTGATTCCCTTTATTCTCAGGCTACACTCTAAATGATACCTGAGCAAAAATCCACTTTACAATTATGTTCGTAGGGGTGAATATAACTTTCTTCCCCCAGCACTTCCTAGGACTATCAGGCATGCCTCGTCGGTATTCTGACTATCCAGATGCATACACCACTTGAAACACCGTTTCATCTATAGGCTCATTTATCTCACTTACAGCAGTGATACTTATGATCTTTATAATCTGAGAAGCCTTTGCTTCTAAGCGGGAGGTCGAAATAGTAGAACTTACTACAACTAACCTAGAATGATTACACGGATGCCCTCCCCCATACCACACATTTGAAGAGCCTACGTATGTTATCCAAAAATAAGAAAGGAAGGAATCGAACCCCCTAAAACTGGTTTCAAGCCAGCGCCATAACCACTATGTCTTTCTCAATTAGGAGGTATTAGTAAAACATTACATGACTTTGTCAAAGTCAAGATATAGGTGAAACCCCTATATATCTCTATGGCGTACCCGTTTCAACTCGGATTACAGGACGCGACCTCCCCTATTATAGAGGAGCTACTTCATTTTCATGATCATACCCTAATAATCGTATTCTTAATCAGCTCATTAGTTCTTTACATTATTACTTCAATATTAACCACTAAGCTAACCCATACAAGTACAATAGACGCGCAAGAGGTAGAAACGGTCTGAACCATTCTACCAGCCATTATCCTAATCCTAATTGCTCTACCTTCTCTACGAATTCTCTACATAATAGATGAGATTAACAACCCATCTCTAACCGCAAAAACGATAGGCCATCAATGATATTGAAGCTACGAGTATACTGACTACGAAGATCTAAACTTTGACTCTTACATGATTCCTACACAAGAATTAAAACCAGGAGAGCTCCGACTATTAGAAGTCGACAACCGAGTCGTTCTCCCAATGGAAATAACCGTCCGAATACTTATTTCTTCAGAAGACGTATTACACTCATGAGCCGTTCCATCACTAGGCTTAAAAACTGATGCCATCCCAGGGCGATTAAATCAAACCACTCTGATAGCAATACGACCAGGGCTATACTATGGCCAATGCTCTGAAATTTGCGGATCCAACCACAGCTTCATACCGATTGTTCTTGAAATAGTCCCACTGTCCTACTTCGAAACTTGATCTGCCGTAATGGTTTAACATAGACAAGACTCATTCATTAAGAAGCTATAAAGCATTAACCTTTTAAGTTAAAGACTGAGAGTTTTAATCTCTCCTTAATGAAATGCCACAGCTAGACACATCAACTTGATTAATTATAATTCTCTCAATAATCCTAACCCTATTTATCTTATTTCAGCTGAAAGTATCAAAACACTACTACCCAGAGAACCCGGGACCTAAGTCCGTTAAGTCTACCAGCAAACGCACCCCTTGAGAAAACAAATGAACGAAAATCTATTCGCCTCTTTCGCTGCCCCCACAATAATGGGTCTCCCAATCGCTGTGTTAATCGTAATATTTCCATCTATTCTATTCCCATCACCTAACCGACTAATTAATAATCGACTAATTTCTGTTCAACAATGATTAATTCGACTCACATCCAAACAAATACTAATAATTCACAACCAAAAAGGACGAACCTGGGCTCTTATACTGATGTCACTAATTCTATTTATTGGCTCAACTAACCTTCTCGGATTGTTACCCCACTCATTTACACCCACAACCCAATTGTCCATAAACCTAGGAATAGCAATTCCCCTATGAGCGGGGACAGTCATTACCGGGTTCCGCCACAAAACTAAGGCTTCTCTAGCACACTTCCTGCCCCAAGGCACACCCCTCCCCCTCATCCCCATGCTAGTAATCATCGAGACAATCAGTCTATTCATCCAGCCCGTGGCCTTGGCTGTCCGATTAACAGCCAACATCACCGCAGGGCACTTGTTAATTCATCTAATTGGAGGGGCCACCATAGCTTTAATCAACATCAGTGCTACCACAGCCCTCATTACCTTTACAATCCTAGTTCTACTTACCATTCTCGAGTTTGCCGTTGCTCTTATTCAGGCCTATGTCTTTACACTACTAGTAAGTCTATACTTACATGACAATACCTAATGACCCACCAAACTCATGCTTATCACATAGTCAACCCGAGCCCATGACCACTAACAGGAGCCCTATCCGCCCTGCTTATAACATCGGGCCTCATTATATGATTTCACTATAACTCAATATCTTTACTCACCCTAGGGCTTACAACTAATATACTGACCATATACCAATGATGACGAGACGTAGTTCGAGAAGGTACATTTCAAGGGCATCACACCCCCATTGTACAAAAAGGGTTACGATATGGAATAATCCTATTTATCGTCTCAGAAGTTTTCTTTTTCGCGGGCTTCTTCTGAGCTTTTTATCATTCCAGCCTAGCCCCAACCCCCGAACTCGGGGGTTGCTGGCCACCCACTGGCATCATTCCCCTAAACCCACTTGAAGTCCCCTTACTCGATACCTCTGTCCTCCTAGCTTCAGGGGTCTCAATTACCTGAGCCCACCATAGCCTAATAGAAGGCAATCGTAAGCACATACTTCAAGCCCTATTTATTACTATTTCCCTAGGCGTATACTTTACACTACTACAAGCCTCCGAATATTATGAGACATCTTTCACAATCTCTGACGGGGTTTATGGATCCACATTCTTCATGGCCACCGGATTCCACGGGCTGCATGTAATTATCGGCTCCACATTCCTCATCGTCTGCTTTATACGACAACTGCACTACCACTTCACGTCTAATCACCACTTCGGGTTTGAAGCTGCTGCATGATACTGACACTTCGTCGACGTAGTCTGACTATTCCTATATGTTTCCATCTATTGATGAGGATCTTACTTCTTTAGTATAATCAGTACAATTGACTTCCAATCAGTTAGCTTCAGACAAATCTGGAAGGAAGTAATAAACATAATACTTACTCTAATAACCAATATCACCCTGGCCTCCCTGCTCGTAATAATCGCATTCTGACTTCCTCAGCTAAATATCTATGCCGACAAGACAAGCCCCTACGAATGCGGCTTCGACCCAATAGGGTCGGCACGCCTACCATTTTCTATAAAATTTTTCTTGGTTGCAATTACGTTTCTCCTATTTGACTTAGAAATCGCCCTCTTACTTCCACTACCCTGGGCATCACAAACCAACAAACTAACAACTATACTTATCATGGCACTTCTCCTAATCTCACTCCTGGCCGCAAGCCTAGCATACGAATGAACCGAAAAAGACCTGGAATGAACTGAATATGATAATTAGTTTAAACTAAAACAAATGATTTCGACTCATTAAATTATGATTTAACTCATAATTATCATATGTCCATAGTATACATTAACATCTTCCTGGCGTTCATCTTATCATTAATGGGCATACTCGTTTACCGATCCCACCTAATATCATCACTGTTGTGTCTAGAGGGCATGATACTGTCACTATTCGTAATAATATCTGTGACAATCCTGAATAATCACCTTACACTAGCTAGCATAATACCAATTGTGCTGCTAGTATTCGCCGCCTGCGAAGCAGCATTGGGATTATCCCTATTAGTCATAGTATCTAATACTTATGGGACTGATTATGTGCAAAACCTGAATCTTCTACAATGCTAAAAATTATTATTCCTACCACTATACTTATCCCTCTAACATGAACATCAAAGCCCAACATAATCTGAATTAACACCACAATACACAGCCTGCTAATTAGCCTAATTAGTTTATCCTATCTAAATCAACCCAACGACAACACCCTAAACTCGTCTTTACTATTCTTCTCTGATTCCCTATCAGCACCACTATTGGCGCTTACAACATGACTTCTACCACTTATGTTAATAGCAAGTCAATTCCACCTATCAAAAGAACCACTCACTCGAAAAAAACTATATATTTCAATACTAGTTCTACTCCAACTATTCTTAATTATAACATTTACCGCCACAGAACTAATCCTCTTTTATATTCTATTCGAAGCTACCCTAATCCCTACCCTTATTATTATCACCCGGTGGGGCAATCAGACCGAACGACTAAACGCGGGACTTTATTTCCTGTTTTATACCCTGACAGGATCTCTACCACTTCTCGTGGCACTTCTGTATATTCAAAATAACATAGGCTCTCTAAATTTCCTCATAATCCAATACTGAATTCAGCCTCTGCCAAACTCCTGATCTAATATTTTTCTATGATTAGCGTGTATGATGGCTTTCATAGTAAAAATACCCTTATACGGCCTCCACTTGTGACTTCCAAAAGCACATGTAGAGGCCCCTATTGCCGGCTCCATAGTACTTGCAGCCGTACTCCTAAAACTAGGGGGTTACGGCATGATACGAATCACAATCCTGCTAAACCCCTTAACCAACCTGATAGCATATCCCTTCATACTACTGTCACTATGGGGCATAATTATAACTAGCTCTATCTGCCTACGCCAGACGGATCTTAAATCCCTAATCGCATACTCTTCCGTCAGCCACATAGCACTTGTCATCGTGGCAGTACTCATCCAAACTCCGTGAAGTTACATGGGGGCGACAGCTCTAATAATCGCCCATGGTTTAACATCATCCATACTATTCTGCTTAGCCAACTCAAACTACGAACGAACCCACAGCCGCACCATAATTCTCGCACGAGGCCTCCAAACCCTTCTCCCCCTAATAGCTGCTTGATGGCTACTAGCAAGCCTCACAAATCTGGCCCTTCCTCCAACAATTAACCTAATCGGGGAGTTATTTGTAGTAATGGCCTCATTCTCATGATCCAATATTACTATTATCCTAATAGGGACAAATATTATCATTACCGCCCTTTATACCCTATATATACTGATTACTACACAACGCGGCAAACACACCCACCACATCAAAAACATCAAACCGTCTTTTACACGGGAGAATGCCCTAATAACCCTACACTTACTGCCCTTGCTTCTCCTGTCTATCGACCCCAAAATTATTCTGGGGCCTATCTACTGTAGGCATAGTTTAACAAAAACATCAGATTGTGAGTCTGACAATAAAAGCCTAAATCTTTTTGCCTACCGAAAAAGTATTGCAAGAACTGCTAACTCATGCTCCCATGCATAAAAGCATGGCTTTTTCAACTTTTATAGGATAGAAGTAATCCATTGGTCTTAGGAATCAAAGAATCGGTGCAACTCCGAATAAAAGTAATAAATATATTCGCTTCCTGCATAATCACTGCCTTAATCCTACTCGTCCTACCAATTATTATAACTTCTACTAAGCTCTACAAAGACAAATCATACCCCTACTATGTAAAAACAGCAACCTCCTACGCATTTACAATTAGCATGATTCCTGCAATAATGTTCATTTACTCCGGACAAGAAATAGTCATCTCAAACTGACACTGAATAACGATCCAAACCATAAAACTATCCATAAGCTTCAAGCTAGACTACTTCTCAATAATTTTCGTACCCGTGGCCTTATTCGTTACATGATCTATCATAGAATTCTCTATATGATACATGCACTCGGACCCCTACATCAACCGATTTTTTAAATACCTACTCATATTCCTCATCACTATGATAATCCTGGTAACCGCAAATAACATATTTCAACTATTTATCGGCTGAGAAGGAGTAGGCATTATATCTTTCTTACTTATTGGATGGTGATACGGTCGAGCCGATGCAAATACAGCCGCCCTGCAGGCCATCCTCTATAACCGAATTGGAGATGTAGGGTTCATCATAGCTATAGCATGATTTTTACTACACCTAAATGCATGAGACCTTCAACAAATTTTTGTGTCAGCTAGCGATAATCTTAATCTTCCTCTACTTGGCCTCTTACTAGCAGCTACCGGCAAATCCGCCCAATTCGGGCTACACCCATGGCTCCCTTCAGCTATAGAAGGTCCGACCCCCGTATCAGCCCTACTCCACTCCAGCACTATAGTTGTCGCAGGAGTATTTCTACTAATTCGCTTCCACCCGCTAATAGAACAAAACCTAACTATCCAAACTCTTACTTTATGTTTAGGGGCCGTTACTACACTATTCACCGCAATCTGCGCCCTTACACAAAATGATATTAAAAAAATTGTTGCCTTCTCTACCTCAAGCCAACTAGGACTTATAATTGTAACGATCGGCATCAACCAGCCTTATTTAGCCTTTCTGCATATCTGCACTCACGCATTTTTTAAAGCCATACTATTCATGTGCTCCGGATCAATTATCCATAGTTTAAATGATGAACAAGACATTCGAAAGATAGGCGGACTATTTAAAGCCCTCCCCTTTACCACCACCTCCCTTATTATTGGAAGTCTCGCACTAACAGGCATACCATTCCTCACAGGATTTTATTCCAAAGACCTAATTATCGAGACCGCCAACACGTCGAATACCAACGCCTGAGCCCTTTTAATTACTCTCATTGCCACATCCATAACCGCCGCCTACAGCACTCGAATTCTATTCTTCGCACTACTAGGCCAGCCCCGCTTTACCCCTATGATCTCCATCAACGAGAATAATCCTCACCTAACTAACTCTATTAAACGCCTACTTCTCGGAAGTGTGTTCGCAGGGTATGTTATTTCCCACAGTATTACTCCCACTACCATCCCACAGATGACTATGCCTCATCATCTGAAAATGACTGCCCTCGCAGTAACCATCTTGGGTTTCATCCTGGCACTAGAACTAAACCTTACAATGCAAGGGCTCAAATTCAACCGCTCATCTCACTATTTTAAATTTTCAAACCTTCTTGGCTATTACCCCGCCATTATACATCGCCTAGCACCCAAGATAAGCCTATCCATAAGCCAAAAATCAGCATCTATACTCCTAGACCACATCTGGCTAGAAAATGTTCTGCCAAAATCAATTGCATTATTCCAAATAAAATCCTCCACTCTAATTTCAAATCAAAAAGGCCTCATTAAGCTCTATTTTTTCTCATTCATAATCACAATGGCCCTTAGCCTCTCAATCCTTAATTACCACGTGTAACCTCCATAATAACCAATACACCAGTTAATAATGACCAACCAGTAACAATTACCAATCAAGTGCCATAACTGTATAGCGCTGCAATACCCATAGCTTCCTCACTAAAAAATCCAGAATCACCTGTATCATAAATAACCCAATCTCCCATGCCATTAAACTTTAATACTACCTCCACCTCATCATCCTTTAAAATATAGCAGGCGGTCAATAATTCAGACAACAGTCCAGTGATAAAAGCCGCCAACACAGCTTTATTAGATACCCAAACCTCAGGATACTGCTCTGTAGCCATGGCAGTTGTATAACCAAAAACCACCAGCATGCCCCCTAAATAAATTAAGAACACCATCAGACCCAAGAAGGACCCTCCGAAATTCAACACAATAGCACAACCAATCCCACCACTAATAATTAACACCAACCCGCCGTAAATAGGAGATGGCTTCGTAACAAATCCCACAAAGCTCATCACAAAAACAATACTTAAAATAAATACAATGTATGTTATCATTATTCCCACATGGAATTTAACCATGACTAATGACATGAAAAATCATCGTTGTATTTCAACTATAAGAACATTAATGACCAACATTCGAAAGACCCACCCACTAGCTAAAATCGTTAACGACTCATTCATTGACCTTCCTGCACCATCAAACATTTCTGCCTGATGAAACTTTGGATCCCTGCTAGGTGTATGCCTCATTCTACAGATTATAACAGGTCTATTTCTAGCAATACACTATACGTCTGACACAGCCACTGCTTTTTCATCAGTCACACACATTTGCCGAGACGTCAACTATGGCTGGATTATCCGTTACATACATGCAAATGGAGCATCTATATTTTTCATCTGTCTCTTCATGCACGTAGGACGAGGCTTATACTATGGATCCTACGTATTCATAGAAACATGAAACATCGGAATTATCCTACTGTTCGCAACCATGGCCACAGCATTTATAGGCTACGTTTTACCATGAGGACAAATGTCGTTCTGAGGGGCGACCGTAATTACAAATCTATTATCTGCCATCCCCTATATCGGAACAGATCTGGTAGAGTGGATTTGAGGAGGCTTCTCAGTAGACAAAGCAACTCTAACACGATTCTTCGCATTTCACTTTATTTTTCCATTCATTATCGCAGCATTAGCAATAGTGCATCTATTATTCCTCCACGAAACGGGGTCCAACAACCCTTCAGGAATAACATCCGACTCGGACAAAATCCCATTTCACCCCTACTATACAATTAAAGACATCCTAGGAGTCTTACTTCTTCTTTCAATCCTAATATCACTAGTCCTATTCTCACCAGACCTTTTAGGAGACCCAGACAACTACACTCCAGCAAACCCTCTCAATACTCCTCCACATATTAAGCCCGAATGATATTTCCTATTTGCCTATGCCATTCTCCGATCCATCCCTAATAAACTAGGAGGAGTTCTCGCTCTAGTATTCTCTATCCTAATCCTAGCACTCATCCCCCATCTCCACACCTCAAAACAACGTGGAATAATATTCCGACCTCTTAGTCAATGCTTATTCTGACTTTTAACTGCAGACCTTCTCACCTTAACTTGAATCGGAGGGCAGCCAGTGGAGCACCCTTTTATCATCATTGGCCAAATTGCTTCCATCCTATATTTCGCCATCTTATTGATTCTAATACCAATTATTAGCATTATCGAAAACAATCTCCTAAAATGAAGAGTCTTTGTAGTATACTAATTACATTGGTCTTGTAAACCAAAAATGGAGACTAATTACTCTCCCCAAGACTCAAGGAAGAGGCACACGCCCCGCCGTCAGCACCCAAAGCTGAAATTCTTTTTAAACTATTCCCTGACACCCCCACCTATCTATATATTACAACTGCCCCACCCTAAACCTATCCTATGTACGTCGTGCATCTCTGTTATGCCCCATGCATATAAGCAAGTACATACGTCTATGAAATTACATAAGACATACTATGTTTAATTTTACAATAACTTCTATCAAGGACATACATAACTGCACGTCACTTAGTCCAATAAGGGATTTATCACCATGCCTCGAGAAACCATCAACCCTTGCTCGCAGTGTCCCTCTTCTCGCTCCGGGCCCATACCAACGTGGGGGTTTCTATCATGGAACTATACCTGGCATCTGGTTCTTACCTCAGGGCCATTTCGCTTGTTCACTCCAATCCTACTAATCCTCTCAAATGGGACATCTCGATGGACTAATGACTAATCAGCCCATGATCACACATAACTGTGGTGTCATGCATTTGGTATCTTTTTTTTTGGGGGGGGGAACTTGCTATCACTCAGCTATGACCGCAACGGCACTAACTCTAACCTACATCTGCACTCAGGGAATATGCCCGTCGCGGCCCCGACGCAGTCAGATGATCTGTAGCTGGACTTATTCATTATCATTTATCAACTCCGTGCACAATTCAAGGTGCTATTCAGTCAATGGTTTCAGGACATAAGGATTTTACACACGTACACACGTACACACGTACGCACGTACACACGTACACACGTACACACGTACACACGTACACACGTACGCACGTACACACGTACACACGTACACACGTACACACGTACACACGTACGCACGTACACACGTACGCACGTACACACGTACGCACGTACACACGTACGCACGTACACACGTACGCACGTACACACGTACGCACGTACACACGTACGCACGTACGCACGTACACACGTACACACGTACACACGTACACACGTACACACGTACGCGCGCGCATGCAAGACATTGAGTTAGCTCATACAAACCCCCCTTACCCCCCGTAAGCTTACGCTATCCACTATACACTTATATATGTCCTGCCAAACCCCAAAAACAGGACTAAGTATATATGATACTCATAAGCTCTATGTAAATATCACACAAATGTATTGCTACTCCAGTTAACTTAACTCAGCGGTTTTACACCCGCCAGATCTTGCTGTCTATCTATAGATATCATTTCTTTGATATTTATTTTTGCCACCCTCTATAATCCTTACCTGCAATATCGTAAACAATA